GTTTTTTCATTGTTTTTCGTCGTTAATAAATATAATAAACGCAAATTTTTTTTAATAATTTCGGGTCCTTCTTTATCTTTACCCCATAGAGACATTGAATAGAACGAACTACTTTTTTTGCCACTGTAAGTTTGAAAATAAACGTTTAAATGTCCTTCAAAAGCAAGTAAATAGATCCGAAACATATAAAATGCAGTTAATCCTGCTGTGGACCAAGCTATTATTGCAAAAATAGGTGAATACAACCAACTATCATTAAGAATTTCATCTTTGGACCAAAAACAAGCAAGGGGTGGAATACCAGAAAGAGAAAGTGTACCCAATAAAAAAGCAGTTTTTGTAATTGGTACATGTTTTCTTAAACCGCCCATAAGAACCATATTCTGACTTTTATCTGGAGAATATCCAACAAGAGCTTCCATCGCATGAATAATTGATCCAGATCCTAAGAACAACAATGCCTTCGAATAAGCATGAGTAATCAAATGAAATAAAGCAGCTCGATAAGACCCCATACCTAGAGCTAACATCATATAACCCAATTGAGACATTGTAGAATAAGCTAAGCTTTTCTTAATATCTTTTTGAGCAAGAGCTAAAGTGGCTCCTAAAAATAATGTTATTATACCTATCAAAGCTATTAGATTTAGAATGTAAGGTATAACTATGAAAAGAGGAAGAAGCCGAGCTACAAGAAAAATTCCTGCTGCTACCATAGTAGCGGCATGTATAAGAGCCGAAATGGGGGTAGGCCCTTCCATGGCATCAGGTAACCATACATGAAGGGGAAATTGGGCGGATTTAGCAACAGCGCCGGCAAATAATAGGGAGGCGCATAAAGTAACAAATAAAAAATTAACTTCATTATTATAAACCAAGTTATTGAATATTTCAAACAAATCCCGAAATTCGAAACTACCTGTTATCCAATAAAAACCCAAAATTCCTAATAATAAACCAAAATCCCCGACACGATTAGTTACAAACGCTTTTTGACAAGCATTCGCGGCACTGGGTCGTGTGAACCAAAAACCTATTAATAGATAAGAACACACTCCAACTAATTCCCAAAAAATATAAATTTGTATCAAATTAGAACTAGTAACTAATCCCAACATTGAAGTATTGGAAAAACTCATATAAGCAAAAAATCTCAAATATCCCTGATCATGAGACATATAATTGTCACTATAAATAAGAACCATAATTCCAACAGTAGTGATTAATATCGACATAATAGAAGTAAGTGGATCAACCAAGCAGCCAAATTCTAAAGAAAAATCATTATTGATGGTCCAAGACCATACATATTGATAGACAGAATTATTATTTATTTGCTGAATAGAAAAAAGGGCTGAAAAAACCATAACTATACTTAATAATAAAACACTAGGAAAAGCCCACATACGGCGAAGATTTTTTGTTGCCGTTGGAAAAAGTAGAAGTCCTGTTCCAATTAAGATAGGAACTGGAAGTGGAATGAAAGGTATAATCCATGAATATTGATATTCCATAAAAAAAAAAAAAAAAAAAAATTTATCTTAATTAATTGTTTCTGAGTCACCGGTTCTTATTTCTTTTCTTTTGAAAGGGGTCGGTTAATAAAAAAAATTAAGATATATAAAATAAAACTTAAATAGAATTTTCTAGCCTTAATTATTCTGAATCTTTCCAAACTACTTCAAATATTTAAAATCAAGAGGTTATAATTGGTCAAATGATATAAATAAGTCACTAGTGAAAAAGAAATACGTATTTAATTTTATTAATACTGAATTGTTAATATTAAATTCAAATTTTTAAATAAAATTTTATGAAGATAAAAAATGAAAATTAGAATTTTCATTTTAATTATTACGTATTACAATAATTTTTTTATATCTATAGAACAAGGATAAATAATTATACCAAAAACAGTATTTGATATGAATCATAAAGCCCATAACTAAAACTATTTATTGTAATTCGGTTATTTAGAATCATTAACCAATTTGTTTTGTAACTAATTGTTTGTCTTCCATTACAATAAAAGCTATTTGTAGGAAATGCTATGATATCCAACACTTTAATTTTACGGAAAAAAAGGGGGCAAATAAAATGCCTTTAAATTATGTATTTTGTATCCTTTAACAGATTAACTACTAGTCTCATTTGATAATTAAAATTTTGTGGACTCTTTCTTCGAGCTTGACCAATTAAATTAATATTAAATTAATTAATATAATAGAAAAAAATTATTAAAGTTTTTTTTTTTAATTAAGCGGGAGAAGGATTGGGTTATTAAACTTTTCGATTTTTTTATTACATGTATAAATGTAACACGACGAAAATAGAAAGAAAACGAAACGGACAATCTTTCTTTTTTTTTTTTTTTTATTTTTTTTTTTATCAACTTCAATCTATTTGGCATAGTGTACCTTATCGTTCTTATTAATATTTTATGTGATTTTTACCCCCCCCCTTTTTTTTTGGAGTCTAATTTAGAGAAAAAATAGATAGAGAATAGTAAAGAACAATTGATTTTGAACAATAGATGTCTTTCACATCCAACCGAAAAACCTATTATAACTTTTTAATGGCAGTTCCAAAAAAGCGCACCTCTATTTCAAAAAAACGTATTCGTAAAAATATTTGGAAAAGGAAGGGATATAGGGCAGCATTGAAAGCTTTTTCGTTAGCGAAATCTCTTTCTACCGGGAGTTCTAAAAGTTTTTTTTGTGTAACAAATAAATAATCTGAATCGTTCTAATAACTAATAAAGTGATATAATTTTGTTTATAGTTTATTTATAAGTTATAAAAATGATAAAAAATATTTATCAATTATAATTAATATTAACATCATAATAGTATAGTAAAAGAATAAATATTAATATATAAGATAAATTACAATATAAACAATATACATTAAAAATAAAATAAATAAAAAAGAATTAGTCTCATAATGTTTTAATTTAAACGAATATAAAATTGAATTTGTTTTACTTTAATTTGAAGCCAAATTTTTCTTTCGTTTCTGATATAGATAAGAATTATGTTGTCTACTGAATTCTAAAAATGAATGGTACTTTTTTGTTTGAAAAAAGGGTAAACGCAAGCGCAAGGTTTCGCCTTTCATTTTAGTATGTTTTATCATTTTCCGGATGGGGATTATCACTTTCCCCATCGCCCTTACTCAATAATAAAAAGAATTTTTTTTTAGTTATATTTTTGATTTTATATTATAAAGAAGAGGTCGTTGAAACTAATTGATTAAGTTTAAAATGTTTTTTATAATCTTTTAAACCATTATTTTGGGTTTTATAAATTATTATCACTATATAAATTCCTTAAACCCAATTAAATTAATAAAAGCCCCGTTTCCATTTTTAGGTAGTTATATGACGAATGCGCCAATTTTGAGTGATCTATTTTAGATCCTATGTTTCGATTGGAAGATCGATCAAGATATAATATATATATATTAATTAAAAAATTTAGAAAATATTTTGAAGTACGGTACAATTTCTATACGAAATTTTTTTATATGATTGATACGACCATCCCAAATACCTAACTTAATGGGTTTGCTAAATCTTAACGCAAATTCTCTACACAACAAAAAATCCTAACGCAACGTAACTATGCAAATATTTACATAAATCTTTTGAGTGTATCGCTGAAATTGTGTTATATAAAAATTCTATTTTTTTATTAATCGATAAAATGAATTTTTTATTTTAGATTAATAAAATAAATGATAAAAGAAATTAATCATTAAAAAATGCAAACGAGGCAGAACATTTTTTTTACTTATATCCAGGGATTGAAGTAAAAATTATCTAGTTACAACTGTTCCATTTTAGTTTTAGGAGAGCATAAAGTAATAGCCTACGAAAAAATACATTGTTAGTTCAGTTAAATAAAATTGACATCCTAAAATACTAAATAACTAAATAAAAAGATAATAATAAGAAAAATCAATATTATTAACGTTAACGAAAACGTTTTAATCCCTAATTTTTAAACAAGTTTTTATGCATCAATTTGAATGGTTTCCTAAAAAAAAATATTGGATTGAATTAACTCCTTCAAGCTCGACGATTGAATAAAAATAGGTTATTATGATTTCGAATAAGCCGCTATGGTGAAATCGGTAGACACGCTGCTCTTAGGAAGCAGTGCTAGAGCATCTCGGTTCGAGTCCGAGTGGCGGCATGGCATCTTCTAAAAGAGTAAGTCCTATAATGAATTCAATTCCCGATTTCAATTCCTATAATTGAGGGACGCCCTTATTAATTTAATAATTTTTATGATATTTTCAACTTTAGAGCATATATTAACTCATATATCCTTTTCGATCGTTTCAATTGTAATTACAATTCATTTGATAATTTTATTAGTCGATGAAATCGTAGGACTAGATGATTCGTCAGAAAAGGGGATGATAGCTACTTTTTTCTGCATAACAGGATTATTAGTTACTCGTTGGATGTATTTGAGGCATTTACCATTAAGTGATTTATATGAATCATTAATTTTTCTTTCGTGGAGTTTTTCCATTATTCATATTATTCCGTATTTTAAAAAACATAAAAACCATTTAAGCGCAATAACCGCGCCAAGTGCTATTTTTACTCAAGGTTTTGCTACTTCGGGTCTTTTAACTGAAATGCATCAATCCGCGATATTAGTACCCGCTCTCCAATCCCATTGGTTAATGATGCACGTAAGTATGATGGTATTGAGCTATGCAGCTCTTTTGTGTGGATCATTATTATCACTAGCTCTTCTAGTCATTACATTTCGAAAATTCATAAGGATTTTTAGTAAAAGCAATAATTTAGAAAATGAGTCAGTTTACTTTAGTGAGATTCAATACGTGAACGAAAGAAACAATGTCTTACGAAACACTTCTTTTATTTCGTCTCAAAATTATTACAGGTATCAATTGATTCAACAATTGGATCGTTGGAGTTATCGTATTATTAGTCTAGGGTTTATCCTTTTAACCGTAGGTATTCTTTCGGGAGCAGTATGGGCTAATGAAGCATGGGGATCATATTGGAATTGGGATCCAAAGGAGACTTGGGCATTTATTACTTGGACCATATTCGCTATTTATTTACATATTAGAACAAATAAAAATTTTGAAAGTGTAAATTCTGCAATTGTGGCCTCAATGGGCTTTCTTATAATTTGGATATGCTATTTTGGGGTTAATCTATTAGGAATAGGGTTGCATAGTTATGGTTCATTTACATTAACATCTAATTGAATAAAAGACTTGACGAATATAAACATAGGACGGCATACAGGTATATATACGAAAACTTCATGTAAACAATCAAGAACCATTTGAATCATTTCCATTACTTGATTCAAATGGTTCTCACAAATTCAAAAGATATCTAGTTATAATAGAATTCCAATTTATTTATTTTACTTAAAAGAATATAAAAGACTCATTTTTTTATTGTACAATCAACCATTTTTAAAATCATGGGATTTCAGTTTCATTTTTTGGTTTACTCACAAAAACTATCGAAAAAAATAATTGGATATAATAGCTTCGACCTTGTCAACTGATAATGATAAAACGAAATCGGGATAAACACCAATACCTATTACAGGTAAAAGGATAGAGATCGAAACAAATAATTCTCGCGGTCCAGAATCAAAAAAATAAGAGTTTGGGGCATTAAAAAGCTTGTATCCATAGAACATCTGGCGTAACATAGATAATGAATAAATAGGAGTTAATATCATTCCAATTGCCATTACAAAAGTTATTAATATTTTTGTCATTAAAAGATATTTTTGACTAGTAAGTATTCCAAAAAAAACTAACAATTCGGCAACAAAACCGCTCATGCCCGGTAATGCAAGAGAAGCCATTGATAAGATACTGAAAGTCGTGAATATTTTTGGAATTGCGATAGCCATTCCGCCCATTTCGTCGAGATAAACAAGACGTATTCTATCATAACTCGTTCCGGCCAAGAAAAAAAGCGCAGCGCCAATAAATCCGTGAGAGATTATTTGTAAAATGGCTCCGTTGAGTCCTGTATCGCTTATAGAACCAATTCCTATAATTATGAAACCCATATGAGATACAGAAGAGTAGGCTATTCTTTTTTTTAAATTACGCTGACCGGGAGATGTTGAAGCTGCATAGATTATTTGAATTGTGCCTACTATAATCAACCAGGGAGAGAATATAGAATGGGCGTGGGGTAATAATTCCATATTGATCCGAACCAATCCATACGCTCCCATTTTTAATAAGATTCCGGCTAAAAGCATACAAGTACTGTAATGTGCCTCTCCATGGGTGTCTGGTAACCATGTATGTAAGGGTATGATCGGTGATTTGACAGCAAAAGCAATAAGAAATCCAATATAGAATATTATTTCCAGTGCTACAGGATACGATTGATTAGCTGATGTTTCAAAATTTAATGTTGGTTCATTGGAACCATATAAACCAATACCCAAAACTCCCATTAATAAAAAAACGGAACTTCCTGCAGTGTACAAAATAAATTTTGTAGCTGAATACAAACGTTTCTTTCCCCCCCACATGGATAGAAGTAGATAAACTGGAATTAATTCTAACTCCCACATGATGAAAAAAAGTAAAAGGTCTCGAGAAGAAAATGGTCCTATTTGACCGCTATACATTGCTAACATCAGAAAATGGAATAGTCGGGAATCTCGAGTAATCGGCCGAGCCGCTAAAGTAGCTAAAGTTGTGATAAATCCTGTCAGTAAAATGGGTCCTATAGAAATTCCATCTATTCCCAATCTCCAGTAAAAATCAAAAAAATCGATCCATTTATAATCCTCTGTCAGTTGCATTAATGGATCATCCAATTGGAAACGATAACCGAATGCATAGGTTGTTAGAAGGAGTTCCATTATGCATATACCTATAGTATACCACCTAATTATCTTATTTCCTCTATGAGGGAGAAAGAAAATTAAGGAACCCGCGAATATTGGCAAAACTACAACTAGCGTTAACCAAGGAAAATTATTCATGGTAAAAACAAGATAAACTTGGACCAGAAAAACCCGTGCTCAAAATAAATAGTTTTTGAGCGCGGGTTTTTGTCGGTAAAGGTAAAAAAATCAAATGTATTCAAGTGGGGTTTTCTGGAACGTATTAATAAGCCAGACCCATACTTCGAGTTGTTTCATGCCATAAATAAACTCGAACACTCAAGAAATCTGTCGGACAGGCGGATTCACATCTCTTACAACCGACACAGTCCTCTGTTCTTGGAGCAGAAGCAATTTGCTTAGCTTTACACCCGTCCCAAGGTATCATTTCTAATACATCCGTTGGGCAGGCGCGCACGCATTGAGTACACCCTATACACGTATCATAAATCTTTACTGAATGTGACATTTGGATCTATAAATTTTTGAATGTCAGAAAGTTTCGATCTAGTAAACTTGTAAATGAATCATATATTTAGACACCAGATGAATCAATAATTTATCATAATTTTTCTAATCAATCTACTTCTGGATTGACTCATGCGATAGAGCCAAGATACTTTAATTTCTTACATTTTTGAAAACATGTATTATTACGTAATGTATGGTCATGGTAATTCTAATTTATGAATATTAGAATTTATATGATTAATACTACTTATTCAACAAATTCGATTGATTGATACGAGTTGATTTTCTGTTACGATAAATTGATGAAACAATAGCCGGGCCAATAGCTGCTTCAGCGGCTGCAATAGCTATAACAAAAATTGAGAAAATATTTCCTTTTAATTGGCGACTATCAAAAAAATCAGAAAATGTTACGAAATTCATATTAACCGCATTCAGTATAAGTTCAAGACACATAAGGGCTCTAACCATATTCCGGCTCGTGATCAATCCATAGATACCGATAGAAAATAAGTAGGCACTCAAAACAAGTACATGTTCGAGCATCATTGACCAACTCCTTATCAATTTTGATTCATTTCAATATGAACTGAACAACAATTCAACAGATTCAATTGACTAGAATAAAAAAAAGTACGGAACAAAGGCAGATTTTCTATTGTTAATAGAATAGATTGAATAATTTCTATTTTAGACATAAACAATCTTTAATTAAAGGGAAATAAATGTAATGTAATAAAACCGAACAGAGTTTAATGTGCATTGCTAATTCTATAAATTTTTTACTGTCGCGCCACGGCAATTGCACCTATCAAAGCGGCTAAAAGAATTATCGAAACGAATTCAAATGGAAGAAAAAAATCTGTTGATAAATGAATTCCAATTTGTTGACTATTACTTATCAAATCTTGCTCTATAATCTGGTTTGATCTTGTAGTCCAAATAATTCCGTACCATGACGTATCCGTAATAATAATCATGAGTAAAACAAAAATACTTGTACAAACTGGCAAAGTAACCACATCCCCAATGGTCCAAAGATTCAAATCTTTGTAATATTCTGAACCATTCATGAACATCACAGCAAATACGATTAAAACATTTATAGCTCCCACGTAAATAAGGAGTTGTGCAGCAGCTACAAAATAAGAGTTTAATAGAATATAGAATAAGGATATACAAACAAGAACCAGTCCCAATGAAAAGGCAGAATAAATGGGGTTGGTAAATAATACCACCCCCATACCTCCTAGTATAAGAACCGATCCCAGAAAGACTAAAAGAAAATCATGTATTGGTCCGGGCAAATCCATTATATGTAAAATAAGAGATAAATAAATAGAAATGTTTTTCATGACCTTATTGAGACCCGACCAGAAATTTTTTTTTTATGATTTTTGAGCAATTCCTAATTTAATCCTAAGTAAATAAATACTAAGGGATATGAATAAATGTGAGTACTATTATTGGACTAATTTCATTCTTTATCTGAAAGAGTCGTTCTAATTCTAAACTATATATTTTAAAACAATTATGGATATATTAATTAATGGATTTTCAATCCAAATTAAGACGCGTTTCTTACCAACCAATCAATAGTTGGTATTTGTAGTTATTGACCAAACAACACGAAAGAAACCTAAATTCCTTCTATATTAGTTATTAGTAAAGTAATTATAAATTATTAGTTAATAAGAGATTTACTTATTTATTTGAGGCGAATTCAAAATTGTTCGAATTGTATAATCGTCAATTACTGACATTGGTAAACGACCCAAAGCAATTTGATTATAATTCAATTCGTGACGATCATAAGTAGAAAGTTCATATTCTTCAGTCATTGATAAACAATTCGTTGGACAATACTCAACGCAATTACCACAAAATATACAGACTCCGAAATCAATACTGTAATTAAGCAGCCGTTTCTTGCGAATATCAGTTTCCAATTTCCAATCAACAACGGGTAGATCTATAGGACATACACGAACGCATACTTCACAAGCAATACATTTATCAAATTCAAAATGGATTCGACCGCGGAAACGCTCCGCGGTGATTAATTTTTCATAAGGATATTGAATAGTTACGGGTAAACGATTTGCGTGGGATAAAGTAATCATGAAACTTTGACCAATGTACCTTGCAGCTCGTACTGTTTGTTGACCATAATTCATGAACCCAGTTACCATAGAGAACATATCGTTAATATATATATGAATAGTTTTATGTTTGTTTATTTCTCTTGTTTGAGACACGTTGTGAATATAGAATGTTACTTTACAGTGAAAAGAGTTGGAAAGAAGTTGTTAATAATAGATTACCGAGAGAAATAGGTAAAAGAAATTTCCATCCAAGATTCAATAGTTGGTCCATTCTTAGCCTCGGTAAAGTCCATCTTGTTGTGATAGGAATGAACAAGAACAAAAAAGTTTTAGCTAATGTAATAAAGATACCAATTATCGCTCCAAAAACTCCACATGTTTTATTTATTTCAAAAAGCTCAGAAACATATATGTCCGGAATAGATATATTCCAACCTCCCAAGTAAAGAACTGTTACAAATAATGAAGAAACCAATAGGTTTAGATAGGAAGCAACATAAAATAACCCAAATTTTATACCCGAGTATTCGGTTTGATAACCTGCTACTAACTCTTCTTCTGCTTCTGGTAAATCAAAAGGTAATCTCTCACATTCTGCTAGGGAAGAAATAATAAAAATGATAAACCCTATAGGCTGACGCCACAAATTCCATCCCCAAAAACCATATTTTGATTGCGCCTCAACAATATCAATTGTACTTGAACTGTTAGATAATTATAGTCGGTGATACCATCACTGTTACCATCGCTATTACAGAACCGTACATGAGATTTTCACCTCATACGGCTCCTTGAAGGCCAGAAATAAATATAGGGACCGCGTCAGTATTCTTTTTTGAATCTTGATATGTTTGTAGGATGGATAACTATCGGCCGGTCCCAAATTAGACCAATTGAATTCTGTCTGTTAGAATTATTTTAATTCAAAATAAAATAAAAAAAGTACTTCTGAATTGATCTCATCCTTTCTTTAATTTAATAATTTCAATAATAATTTCAATTCTTCTTTGTTCAGTAATAACTTAAATGTTCAATAAAATACTTCTTGTAAAAATATCAATAACCCGTTGGTTTCACGTACGAAAAAAAAATTCTATATTAATTAATGAATTATGACACAAATTCTATATCTATTAATATGTATATGGGAAAGAATAAAAGTAACAAATAATAAATAAAGTATATCTTTTTTTTTTTTCGTTCCTATTCTTCTTTCTATTTCTGAGAAAAAGAGGGCTTTCAAAATAAAGTAAAGGATTATTTCGTTTCGAATAGTTATTTATTAAATCGGTGGATAGGAGTATACTCTGGATCGGAATCGTGTCATGGGGAGTACTGCCTGATCATTTCTACCAACTTAAAGCCCCAATTAGTATTCTTTGTTTGTATATTATGTAAAAATGTCCTTTTGGAGAATTTACATAGTCTCCATTACTAATCCTTTCCATATGTTCGTGTTTCTAACCATCCACTCGTTTTTGCTCAATCCCCCGTTATGCTAATACATAAAAATGATAGTGAAAACTCAATACGGTTGATCTTTTGAACCCGCTTCAAGTCAGGATGACTAATCAACCAATCTTGGGGGAAACGGTCTCTTCTGTTTATGTTTATTTCCGCTTAACTCTCTAACTCTTATACATAGAAAATGAGAATCAATCTTTTTACTGCGAATTTATATATAATATATAAGCTGTTTTCTTTCACTCATATAACTATTTGATTTAGTTCATCAACCCGAATAATGAATAAAAAAAAATTAAGATATCTACTCAATCCATTCCAACCCTTTCCTTGAAAGGAAGGAATAGAGAAAAGTTTATGTCTATGTATCCACGAATCGCACGTAGAGATATTGATAACACACATAAAGTTAATGGTATTTCATAACTAATCGATTGAGCAGCAGCTCGTAGACCGCCTAAAAAGGAATATTTATTATTTGACCCGTATCCCGACATAAGAAGTCCAATTGGAGCAATACTGGAAATGGCAATCCATAAAAAAACACCGATATTGAGATCCGCTAAAACAAGGTGATATCCAAAAGGAACTACTGAATAGCTTACTAAAATTGATATGACTGCTATGGATGGCCCGATACTGAATAAACGAGTATCCCCCCTAGATGGAAAAAGATTTTCTTTGAAAAGTAGTTTTGTCCCATCTGCTAGAGCTTGAAGAACTCCCAAAGGGCCGGCGTATTCAGGTCCAATACGTTGTTGTATCCCTGCCGATATTTCTCTTTCTAACCATACAATTACCAGTACGCCTATTGTGATTCCCACTACAAGAGTCAAAATAGGAACAAGAACCCATAGAATTCCATAAACCTCTTTAAAAAATTCTAATCTAGAAAAAGAATCGATATCTTGTACTTCCGGTGTATCAATTATCATTTCAACGATCAACTTCTCCCATAATGATATCTATACTACCTAGTATCGTCATAATATCAGCCAATTTCATTCTTTTAACTAACCGCGGAAGAATTTGCAAATTGATAAAACCCGGCGGGCGGATTTTCCATCTCCAAGGAAAACCACTCTGATCCCCTATGAGAAAAATTCCCAATTCTCCCTTTGGGGCTTCTACTCTCACATAAAGTTCTTGTTTCGGCAATTCAAATGTAGGAGACGGCTTTTTACTAATAAATCGATATTCAAAATCATTCCATTCCGGATTCCTTTCTCTATCAAAGTATCGTATTTCTAAATTCTCATAGGGTCCCCCGGGAATTCCTTCCAGGGCCTGTTGAATAATTTTTACGGATTCTATCATTTCACCAATTCGGACTAGATAACGAGCCAATGAATCTCCTTCTTTTTGCCACTGTACTTCCCAATCAAATTCGTCGTAACATTCATAATGATCAACTTTACGAAGATCCCATTGTATTCCGGAAGCTCGCAGCATTGGTCCCGATAAACCCCAATTTATTACTTCCTCTCTACCAATAATGCCTACTCCCTCGACTCGTTCTAAAAAAATAGGATTTCGTGTAATAAGTTTTTGATATTCAGCAACTCTTGTTAAAAAATAATCGCAGAAATCCAAACATTTATCTATCCAGCCATGAGGTAGATCGGCCGCTACTCCTCCGATACGAAAATAATTATGCATCATTCTCATACCGGTGGCAGCTTCGAATAGATCATATACTAATTCTCTTTCTCTGAAAATATAGAAAAAGGGAGTTTGTGCACCAATATCCGCCATAAAAGGACCGAGCCATAACAGATGAGAAGCTATACGACTCAACTCCAACATAATTATTCTGATATAGCTGGCTCTTTTAGGTACTTGAATATTTCCCAACTGTTCCGGTCCGTTTACAGTTATTGCTTCTGTGAACATAGTAGCTAAATAATCCCACCGTGTTACATAAGGCAAATATTGTATAATTGTTCGATTTTCCGCAATTTTTTCCATTCCTCGGTGTAAATAACCCAATATTGGTTCACAGTCAATAACATCTTCACCATCTAGAGTAATGATGAGTCGAAGAACACCATGCATTGATGGGTGGTGGGGGCCCATATTGACTATCATGAGGTCTTTTCTTGTAGCCGGTATATTCATAGGTTTTTCCTCGATTCATTCTTTCATGAATTGCTGAAAACGAAAAAAAGTTCATTAAAATTCAAGATCTAATAAATCAAATAATTCAAAATGCCTTTATAAAAATAAAATTAACGAGTTTTTGACTCCCGAATATCCAACCGATTAATTAATTCTTTATAACATATTCTATTTTTCTTTGACAAATAAGACAGTAATCGTTGGCGTTTTCCCAGAATTTTACGTAAACCTCTCTGAGATAAATAGTCTTTTTTGTGTAATTGTAAATGTGAAGTAAGTCTTCGTATCCTATTGGTGAAACTAACTATTTGAAATTCAACAGATCCTCTGTTTTCGTCTTTTTCTTCTTGTGAAATAACTGAGATGAATGAATTTTTTACCATAAACTGAAATCTTCTCTCCCCCCCTCTTTTTATTTTAAGATATTTTTTATTGATAGATATCTTTATTGATCAGTAATAATAATGCCCCTAATTTTTATTTGGTATATACAATAATTTGAATTTCGTTATTAATTTCTAATTTTTTTTAATTTAATAAAACTTACTCAATCCTATTTTCATTTTAAAATTGGATTTGAAAGGGGATACAAAAGTATGGTTGGTTTCTTCACTCACAAAAGATAAAAGTTTAGACCTAAAATAAGAAAATTTTGTTCATTCTAGATCTAATTGATATGTCATTGAATTAGTATCATGTATCAGAATGGAATGTAAGACAATGTATGCGTGCATCTCTTTGTCGTCATAGACCAGATATGGTATGGGAAATATAGGAAAAATGTACTATTAATGAATTTTCAATCGCGGATACATATGTATCCTTACCATACTGAAACAACTGCCATTATTGGTATTAAACCAATAACGATTCATACAAGCTAAATCTTCTAATCGATAATTGGGCCAAAGAAATAGCTTTAATTTTATAAGTTTTTTTTTATATTTTTTGCTTTTATCCACAACTTGACTGTTTACCTCATTCCCATTACAAAAAGATGCCTTTCTATGTCTATTCTTAGAATTTAAACAAATTAGAATTCGCAATTCTCTACGACGTCTAGGCGATAAAATATTTTCAGGAACAAACAAATCATAATTTTTTTTATATCTATTTCCAGTCATCTTTTGATGTTTTGTAATGACTTCATCAGAATTCTTATCAACATGTTTTTTTTCTCGGTATCTTTGATTTATTTGATGTTTACTTTTATGAACTAATGAAATACCGAGGGTTTGATACATAATAAATTTTCCATCATTTTTTATAGCTAGACGAATTGGTTCAATAATCAAAAATCCCCTTTTAATAAATTCTGTAAGAGTTACATCTTTCTGAATCGTCAAAATATCCAGACTCATTTCGCCCCTTTGAATAGAGGATATAGTAATTTCTCTTGGATTTATCAGTCTAAGCAGGAGACAATATACGTTGATGTTATTGATTATTTTTTTATTTAAAGAATCATCCCATCTCAATTGAAAATACAAATACCTTTTTAGGAAGAAATCAAACTCCGCTTTTGTATTGATCTTGTATTGCTTTTTATTTCTATGTTTTTTCATGTCCGATCCCGTATAATCTTCTTCAACATCTTTTTCTTGGTTTGAAAGAGCTGATTTAAGATCTGCTTGGCCCGTGGATTCTTTTTCTCCTTGATTTCGGTTTTCTAATTCAAGAGATTTTTTTTCATTCGACGATATTGATATAAAAGGATCTCTTTTTTTATTTCCAGTGATGCTTTTGTTTTCACTAGCATTTTTTTTTATATTAGAATTAAAAAGTAGTAATTTAATTGGTATAACCCACAGTTTCATTTTATACGTATTATAAAGTCTCACAAATTCTGGCAAGAACCAAAGTTCCAGATTTGATATGGGACGACTTAGTATTTCTTCATTCATTCCCATCCAATCCAAAAGGGGTTTTTGATTGGATAGGTTGATTTTTTGATCTTGCTGAAGTGTGAGATAAAAAAGACCCTTATTATTGATTTTATCAATTATTTGATACTTATTAACCCTAGTCTTAGTATCAATATTGATCCAGGCCTCAATATCGACCTTCGTTTTAAGACAAAAATCGAGAATTCTCCAATCAAAATATTTTCTATCCGTATTTTTATCCATATCTCGAATATCATCTTCTACCATATTAAATGATTTTTGTTTATGTGTGTTGTAATTATAAAAAATATCTTGGTTAGTTTTTACTTGTAATGGTGATCCATAAATTGAAGAGTACTTCTTAGTTTCAGAATTTATAGATTTATATGCTAAAAGATCATATCTATATTGTTTTTTAAAATTATCCTTTTGATTCAATAATAAATCCGTTTCAATTTTTGTTTTTTTTTCGTAGTGAATTAATTCATCTTTTTCATATAAATCACACAAATCTTTATATAAATCTTTATTTTGAGCTATACAGTTCAATATATTTCGCCATTTTTGTGGTACTACTCTAGACCATTTAATTTGAGATACATCACATTGATATTGATATTGATAATGACTCCTTAACCAATTTGTCCATTGATTCATTCCAGAATTGCGAAGATTCTTAGGTCTTAATTCGGAATGAAATAGTTCTTGTCTTACAACAAAAAAATCCTTTATTTCATTCTTAAGAAAAAAGGGGGTTCCATTATATTGAAATACGGATTTCAATTTCTCTAACTTAATAAGTTGGGTTTGTGATAATTTGTAAAATACATATGCTTGTGAAAAGTAAGATAAGTCAAAAAAAATATTTGAATTTTTTTGACTAAGACTAATATTAGTATTAGAAAGTGACTCTTTTATAATCGAAATAAATTTAATTAAACTTTGATTTGTTTTATTAATTCTTTCTTGATTTGCTTCATTACTGTTAATGGTTTTATTAATAATTTTTTTTGTTGATTCAAGAAAAAGTTGTGTATTGATACTAGGAATATTAATCATAGATAGAAAGATATCTATGTATATCTTTTCAATGAAAAATATTATAAAATAATGGGATTTACGGATTAATCGAGCAGTTCTTCTTTTTAATATCTGCCAAATATTTTTTTGTGATTCCAATCTTTTATCATCATAACTTATTTTGTTAGAACTCAAATTTCTATCTGAAGTTATAAATCCCTTTTTCTTGTCTTTTGTAATTTTTTCTATTTGATTTATGATTGTGTTTATTCTATCAGTCAGATCTTGCATTTTTTTTTCTGTTAATGAATAATTTGTCCAATTCTGAGATCTAATTTGAATGGACGATTCCTGAATCATCCGATTACTGATTATTGAATCTTTTTTAATTTCACTCAATTCATATACTTCTATTTTTCTCAATCCAAATAATATAATTGGGTTTATTTTTGAGAGTTCTTTTATTATTTCTTTTATAAACAGAATGTTTTTAATGATCCATTTTTTTTTTTTTTTTGAGACATTTAGAAAAAATTTTGTTTGTTCTTTAAAAATTCCTAGAATTATAAAACATTTCTTTTGCAATTTTTTCATTTTTTTTTTGAGTTCTTTTAAAATCGGTTCAAAAAATGAAAGTTTTTTTCTGGGAGAACCAAAAGGTAGTTCAGCTTCCATTCCAAAAATTGTTAAAAAACAAAAATCATTTTTTTGACCTTGCTTTTTCATTGGATCGTTATAAGGGGCTCGTAACTTAGATCTGTGCCAAGGTTTAAGACGAAAAGGAAATAGGATCTTGATCTGAATGCCGTCTGTTAACCAGTTTTTTGGAAATTCTTTTTCTGATAATTGAACGCCGTTATAGGTACATTTAACATGCATTTCTCTATTCCAATCCTTTAAGTCCTCATACCATTCCGGAAATTGAAATAATAGTATACGGACGATATTTTTAGCTATTATCAATGAAGGTAATATAATATATTTTCTAAGAATTGATTGGGTTACTAATAAAAAACCTCTCATTACTTGAGCAAGTAAAATACTATCCCAGGCTTCCGCTATTTGTATACGCACTTTCTCCTTTCTTTTGTCTTCTTCTTTTTTGTCCTCCTCTTTTTTTTTCGCGCTTTCTTTTGTCTTTTTCTCTGTATAATTCGAAATTGTGAATTCTGTGTTTTTCCACATCCAATTTCTAAAAATTTTTTTCATCCGTTCAGAAATATCAAAAAAAAAAAAAAAAGATTTGTCTATTCGGTCCAAAAAAAGAGGGGAATGCGCATTTGCTTCAAAGAGTTTCCAAGTAACTGTTTTACGTCTTTGAGCGCGCATGGAGCCTTTGATTATGTCTCGACGAAAATCCGATTGTTGGGAATAACGTATCAAAGCAACTTCGCCTGTTTGATCAGTATTATTAGTTTCTTTGGTATTAGTATAAGCATCAGTATTTTGTTGGTTATCAGTAAAAATCACTACACGTTTGGATTTTCTTGAACGAATCTGATGATCCTCTACC